TGTGCATATTATTTTAATAATGTAAATAGACACACTTTGGGCTTTAAAAATACTACTAGAGGTTTTCCTGTTTCCGGGGGGTTTTCAGGAGTGTTAGTGATCTCAGGAGTATTGGGGGGTAGGGGGGTTTACGCGCAAAAACCCCGGGGGTATCTTAGATATCTTAGGAGAAATATTAGTACTTTATGCTCTTGATATCCAATAATGTGGTTCTTTATTCAAAATCTTTCCACCATTAATACTATTTCCTTGCGCGCAAGGAAATGTTCAACCTTGTTAACCATTACTGTGTGCACTCTGAAATGTCAAGTGAAAGGAAAACAAAAAAAGAGAACGCCTTGCTCGCTGGAGTGAACGCTCGGCTTGCTGGGTAACGAGTCGTATGTACTCCACCATTAACTTATGCCAGCGTCGATGAAAGTGTGGGGAATAAATCAATTCATGGCCCTGAAGTAGGAACCAAATGCCAGGAATAGTTCACTGAGTGAAACCCCCACAATGGTTGTCCTCACCTTCATAAACGTATGCATTAAGAAATCAACTGATGGTCGGTTCTTACTACATTGAAATTTGTCTTGAAGAGATGTTGAATCAAGGTATATCTTGACTTATGAGTTTTGTATTAAGTCTTAAATTTCGTCAGTCTTACTTCCATTTATGTAATATATACTAGTAATGGTTTATGTATATCTTAGTATATATGTTGATGTATGAATGTTATAATACTAGTTATGTTAATAAAAGATTAATGTACTTGAATGCTATTGATATGGTTAATATAGTTTTATGGTGTAAGTACATATATGCATTTTTTAAAAAAAAAGCAAATATGTGCAAAGAATAGTTTAGTTTAGAATCCTAGCTTTGGGAGTTAGGGGTAGGAGTTAGAATCTCCTTTCTTTGAGCATTAGGGAGGATTTTAACCTCCGACATCCGGTTTACAAGACCGGCGCTCTAAAACTGAGCTACTAGTGCAAGATCATCCAAGGGCTTTGTTTTCCAGTCAGCCTGCTAGGGGTGTTAGGACTAGAAATAAGAAGAAGTATAAGAAAGATGCAATTTGACCAATGATAATGAAGGGGTGTTCTACAGGCATACCTCCGATTCAGGTGAGAATGGCGACGTCTGCGACTAGGGCTCAAAATAAAAACTGGGTGATGGGGCGGAATGTGAGGCTTCGTTGTTTTGATGTGTGGAGGATGGGGACAACTATTAGTACGAGGATAGAGAATAAGAGGGCTAGTACCCCTCCTAGTTTGTTTGGGATGGAACGAAGAATTGCGTACGCAAATAAGAAATATCACTCAGGCTTGATGTGGGGTGGGGTTACTAGTGGATTGGCGGGGGTGAAGTTGTCTGGGTCGCCGAGGAGGTTTGGGGAGAATAGTGCTAAGGATGTAAGTGTAATGAGGAGTACTGCGAATCCTAGAAGATCTTTATAGGAGAAGTAGGGGTGGAATGAAACTTTATCTGCGTCTGAGTTAAGGCCTAGTGGGTTGTTTGAGCCTGTTTCATGGAGAAAAAGCAGGTGAATTACTGTTGCAGCTGCAATAATAAATGGGAAGAGGAAGTGGAAGGCGAAGAAGCGGGTAAGGGTAGCGTTGTCTACTGAAAAGCCGCCTCAGATCCATTGTACGAGGGTGTTTCCGATGTATGGTACGGCGGATAGCAGGTTAGTAATGACAGTGGCTCCTCAAAATGATATCTGTCCTCAGGGGAGGACATAGCCTACGAAGGCAGTCATTATTACTAGAAGTAGTAATACTACTCCGATGTTTCATGTTTCTTTATAAAGATAGGAGCCGTAGTATAAACCTCGGCCGATGTGTATGTAAATGCAGATGAAGAAGAAAGATGCGCCGTTGGCGTGGATGTTGCGAATTAGCCATCCGTAGTTTACATCTCGGCAGATATGTGCTACTGAAGAGAAAGCTGTTGCGATATCTGAAGTGTAATGTATGGCGAGGAATAGTCCTGTGAGAATTTGGATGACCAAGCAAAGGCCTAGTAGAGAGCCAAAGTTTCATCAGACTGAAATGTTAGAGGGTGCGGGAAGGTCAACTAATGCATCATTTGCGATTTTTAGGAGTGGGTGGGTTTTTCGGAGGCATGCCATTAGGGTTCTTGTAGTTGAATAACAACGGTGGTTTTTCAAGCCATTAGTCCTGGTTAAAATCCTGGTAGGAATTATGACTTATATCATGTCTTTGTTTTTATTTGGTCTAGTGTTAGGGTTGGTTGCGGTTGCTTCTAACCCCTCCCCGTATTTTGCGGCTTTAGGGTTAGTAGTGGTTGCGGGGATGGGATGTGGGGTATTAGTGGGTCATGGGGGCCCTTTGCTATCTTTAATTCTGTTTTTAATTTATTTGGGAGGAATGTTAGTTGTATTTGCGTATTCGGCAGCTTTAGCTGCGGAGCCTTACCCTGAAAGTTGAGGGAGCCGACCGGTTGCAGCTTATATGCTGGTGTATGGAATTGGTGTGGCTTTAGTGTCTGGTTTATTCTGGGGTGGATGGTATGAAGTTTCTTGAGTACCTGTGGATGAACTTGGGGAGTTTACTGTGCTTCGGGGAGATACTGGGGGAGTTGCTCTTATATATTCTTTGGGGGGAGGAATATTGGTTGTTAGTGCATGGGTGTTGCTTTTAACTTTGTTTGTGGTGCTTGAGTTAACGCGTGGGCTGAGTCGGGGTACTCTTCGGGCAGTTTAGAAGATAAATACTAGTGTGGCAAGGATGAGGGTGAGGAGGAATAAGGTTAGATAGGTTTTGATTATTCCTTGCTGGGCATTGCTTGTTGTGGTGACTAGGGGGATATTAGAGGAAATAATGGCTTTGGGTCCTGTTTTTTCTAACCAGGTTTGGTCGATTATTTGACTGGCGATTGTTTGGCCAAGGGTGAGGTTTAGTTTAGGGGTAAGGCGATGGATGATCATTGGGAAAAAGCCTAATATGTTGGAGAAGTGGTGGGTGGTTAGTTGAGGGAGGGGTTTGAATTGTTTGTTTGTTAAAGATGCTAGTTCTAGGGCAATTAACAGTCCTAAGATGGTAACAACCAGGGCAGCTAGTTTAAGAAGGGGAGGTATAGTTATGACAGGTGTTTTTAAAGGGATAATGTTTGAGGTAATTAGGAGACCGGCGACGATGCTACCTCAGGCTAGTCGTTTGATTGGGTTGATTACTGCTGGGTTATTTTCGTTAATAGGGGATATGGGGCTGAATCGGGGGTGGCCCATGGAGACGAAGTACACCACTCGGAGGCTGTAAATGGCTGTAAAAGAGGTGGCTAAAATGGTTAAGGTCAGGGCTCAGGCGTTAAGGTGTGATGTGTTTAGTGATTCAATGATGGCGTCTTTGGAGAAGAAGCCTGCTAAAAAGGGGGTACCTGTTAGGGCTAGACTGCCAATGGTAAGGCAGGAGGATGTAAAAGGAGTGAGGTGATGTATACCTCCTATCTTGCGAATGTCTTGTTCGTCATTTAAGCTGTGAATGATTGAACCTGAGCATAGAAAGAGTATTGCTTTGAAGAAAGCGTGCGTACAGATGTGAAGGAAGGCAAGTTGAGGTTGGTTTAATCCGATGGTAACCATCATTAGGCCTAATTGGCTAGATGTAGAGAATGCAACGATTTTTTTGATGTCATTTTGAGTGAGGGCACAGGTAGCGGTGAATAGGGTCGTTAGGGCACCTAAGCATAAACATACGGTTAAAGCCGTCTGGTTGTGTTCCATTAGAGGGCTCAATCGGACTAGGAGAAAAATTCCCGCAACGACCATGGTGCTGGAGTGCAGTAGGGCAGAGACCGGTGTGGGACCCTCTATGGCAGAGGGAAGCCATGGGTGAAGTCCAAATTGGGCTGATTTACCGGTAGCGGCAATAATCAGCCCTAGAAGTGGGAAGGTAAGGTCAAAGTCTTTGGCGGCTGCAAATATTTGTTGCATTTCCCAAGAGTTAAAGTTTGTGGCTATCCATGCTATGGCGAAAATTAGTCCAACATCCCCGACTCGGTTATAAAGAACTGCCTGGAGGGCAGCAGTATTTGCGTCGGCTCGTCCATATCATCAGCCGATGAGAAGGAAGGACATAATGCCTACTCCTTCTCAGCCAATAAAAAGTTGAAATATATTGTTTGCTGTAACTAGGGTAATTATAGCAATTAGAAAGACTAGGAGGTATTTGAAAAATCGGTTCATGTAAGGGTCTGCATGTATGTATCAAGATGCAAATTCAAGAATTGATCATGTAACATATAGGGCGACTGGGGTAAAGATAATTGAGTAGTGGTCGAATTTGAGGCTTATATTAACATCAAATGTTAGGGTATTTATTCAATTTCAGTTAGTAATGATTACTTCTGCTCCTTCGTTGAGGAAAAGGCCCAAAGGAAGGAGGCTAGTGAAGAAAGCTAGTTTAACTGCTGTTTTGACTTGGGAGAGGGCTCAATTGGTTCCGGATGGTTGAGGTGTGAGGGTTGTGAATACGGGGTACGCTAAAAGTAAAAAAATAATGATTAAGCTGGATGTTATTATTAGGGAAGTGGGGTGCATAGCTGCTACTTGGATTTGCACCAAGAGTTTTTGGTTCCTAAGACCAACGGATGAGCTGTTATCCTTTAGGAGCGGCTCGAGTGAGCCCAGGGGTTCAACCAAGGTGGCGAAGATTAGCAGTCTTCGTTGCTAGCGAGCCTCTCTCGGTGGGTAAGGGGGCTTTAACCTCTATTTTTAGAATCACAATCTAATGTTTTTGTTAAACTATACCTACAAGCGGCCCACCCTCAAATTAATTCGGGTTTGAGGATTAGCAGGATTAGGGGGAGGAGGTGAAGGGCTATTAGTAAATGTTCTCGAGAGTGGGAGGGGTCAAGGGCAATAATATGGGCTGGAAGTGGGCCCCGTTGAGTCATAAGGAACATATAGAGTGAGTAGCCTGCAGTGATTAGGGTACCAGCCCCTGTTAGTGCGAGGGTTCATCAGGATCAGTTAAATAATGATGTGATAATTATTAGTTCTCCTATTAGGTTAGGTAAAGGGGGGAGGGCTAAGTTAGCAAGGCTGGCAATAAATCATCATGTTGTTATTAGGGGAAGGGCCATTTGTAGTCCTCGTGCTAGAACTATGGTCCGGCTGTGGGTTCGTTCGTAGTTGGTATTTGCTAGGCAGAATAGGGCTGAGGATGTTAGGCCATGTGCAATTATAAGGATGAGGGCTCCTGTAAATCCTCATGGGGTTTGGATGAGGATGCCCCCTACAACTAGGCCTATGTGGCTAACTGATGAATAAGCAATGAGAGATTTTAAGTCTGTTTGGCGTAAGCAAATTGAGCCGGTTATAATTACCCCTCAAAGGGCGAAGATAAGAAAGGGGTAGCTTAGTTCTTTTGTTAGGGGCTCTAACATGACCATTATTCGTATTATGCCATATCCCCCTAGTTTTAAGAGCACGGCAGCAAGGATTATGGAGCCGGCGACGGGTGCTTCAACGTGTGCTTTAGGAAGTCAGAGGTGGACTCCGTAAAGAGGTATTTTTACTAGAAAAGCCAGTAGACAACCTGCTCATCAGAGTTTGTCGGCGTAGGTTGAAAGTAATATAGGGTCGGAATATTGTAGGGTAAGTATGGAGAGAGTGCCTGTGTTGTTTTGTAGAAGTAGAAGGGCTACAAGAAGCGGGAGAGAGCCTGCTAAAGTGTAGAATAAGAAGTAGGTCCCTGCATTGAGTCGTTCTGTTTGATTGCCTCATCGGGTGATTAGAATTAGGGTTGGGATAAGAGTAGCTTCAAATATGACGTAAAATATAATAATTTCGGTTGCACTGAAGGCTAAGATTAGGAAAATTTGTAATGACGTCAGGAGTGTAATGTATATTCGTTGCCGATTGATGGGCTCCAGGGCTGTGTGGTTTTGGCTAGCAAGAATTATGAGGGGTAAAAGCCAGCAGGTGAGGACTAGCAGGGGGGTAGAGAGGGGGTCTGTTGCCATGTAGAGGTTAAGAGAGGATCACCCTGTCTCTGACAGGTTTTTTAGTCAGGTAAGGCTGGCCAGGGCGATTACTAGGCTGTGGAGAAGGGAGGAGGGTCAGAGTCACTTAGCGGGGGAGAATCAAATTGTTGGCACTAGCATTAAGGTGGGGATTAGGATTTTTAGCATTGTAGGAGATTTAGGCTTTGTAAGCGGTCAGACCCGTGGGTACGGGCTGTAGCTACCAATAGAGCGAGTCCGGCACTTGCTTCGCAAGCTGAGAAAGCTAGTAGTAGTATAGGGGAGGCTGAGAAGTTAGTGGAGTCTAGTTGTAGGGTCCATAGGGAGAGTGCAATAAACAGGGAGAGTATTATTCCCTCTAAACATAGGAGAGCAGAGAGAAGATGGGTTCGGTGGAGGGCTAGTCCTGTTAACCCTAGTAAGAAGGTCGATGAAAAAGTGAAGTGAACGGGGGTCATTAGGTGATTGTGGACTTTAACCACAAGTTTTTGAGCCGAAATCAAATGTTTTTCTTAAACTAATTACCTATTCGGCCCATTCTAGTCCGCCTTGAATTCATTCATAAATTAGGCCTAGGGTAAGCAGAGCTAGGACAGCTGAGGCTCATAGGAATGTGGTTAAAGGAGATGATAGTTGGTCTCCTCAGGGAAGGGGTAGGAGAAGGGCAATTTCTAGGTCAAATAGAAGAAATAAAATAGCAACAAGAAAGAATCGAAGAGAAAATGGGAGTCGGGCACTACCTAGTGGATCAAAGCCGCATTCGTAGGGGGAGAGCTTTTCATGGTCTGGGCTTATTTGGGGCAGTCAGAAGGAAACAATGGCGAGAATGGTGGAAAGTACAATGGCAATAGAAATAATTGTTGTGACTAAGTTCATTATCTTTCCTTGGAGTTTAACCAAGACCTGGTGATTGGAAGTCACTTATACTTGCTTTGATACTAGAAAGATTAAGATCCTCATCAGTAGATGGAGATGTATAGGAATAATCAGACGACGTCTACGAAGTGTCAATATCAGGCGGCTGCTTCGAATCCGAAATGGTGCTCAGATGTAAAATGATATTGAATTTGGCGGAGTAGACAGATGGCCAGGAATGTTGAGCCAATAATAACGTGTAGTCCGTGGAAGCCAGTGGCTACAAAAAATGTGGAGCCGTAGACTCCGTCTGCGATTGTAAAGGGGGCCTCGTAGTACTCTATGGCTTGGAGAAAGGTGAAATAGAATCCTAGTAGAATTGTTAGTGCTAAAGATTGAATTGCTTGTTTTCGTTCACCTTCTATAATGCTGTGGTGGGCTCAGCTAACTGTAACTCCAGAGGCGAGTAGAACAGCTGTGTTGAGAAGGGGGACTTCAAATGGATCCAGGGTTGTAATGCCGGTAGGGGGTCAGCAGCCTCCTAGTTCAGGGGTGGGTGCAAGGCTTGAGTGGTAGAAGGCTCAGAAGAATCCTAGGAAGAAAAAGACTTCTGAGGTAATGAAGAGGATCATTCCATATCGGAGCCCTTTTTGAACGGGCGGTGTGTGGTGACCTTGGAATGTGCCTTCTCGTACGATGTCTCGTCATCATTGGTATATTGTAAGAAGAAGAAGAACTATTCCGAGGGACATAAGTGTTGTCGAGTGGAAGTGAAATCAGATTGCGAGACCTGACGTTATTAGGAGGGCAGCAATAGCGCCTGTTAGAGGTCAAGGGCTGGGGTCAACTATGTGGTATGCGTGTGCTTGATGGGCCATTAGACGTTTTCTTGTAGGTAAAGGCTTAAGAGAAGGACGAAGACGTAAGCTTGAATTATAGCAACGGCAACTTCTAAGAGGGTAAGTAGGAATAGTAGTGTTGCTGTGAGAATTGCTACTGTGGGTATAAGTGGAAGAAGTACAAATGCAGCTGTCGCGATTAGTTGAATCAGAAGATGTCCGGCTGTTAGGTTTGCTGTTAGCCGTACTCCTAGGGCTAGAGGGCGAATAAATAGACTAATTGTTTCGATAATGATCAGGACGGGAATCAGGGGGGTGGGGGTACCTTCAGGGAGAAGGTGGCCAAGTGCGATAGTTGGTTGGTTACGTATACCAATAATAACGGTTGCTAGCCAGAGTGGAACTGCAAGGCCTATATTGAGGGACAATTGTGTGGTAGGGGTAAATGTGTAAGGCAGAAGTCCTAACATGTTTAGAGTGATTAGGAATAATATTAGGGAGGTAAATAATGCAGCTCATTTATGGCCCCCGGGGCTTAGGGGTAGGAGAAGTTGCTGGGTGAATCGGTTGATGAATCAGTTTTGAAGGGCTAATAGTCGGTTGTTGAGTCATCGGGAGGAGGGGGTGGGGTAAAGGATTCAAGGGAGGCTTAAGGCTAGAGCCATTAAGGGGATACCTAAATATGTGGGGCTCATGAATTGGTCAAAGAAGCTTAGTGTCATGGTCAGTTTCAGGGCTCTGTTTTAGGGGTTTCTGCGCTTTGAAGAGTTGGCTCGTTGGGGAAAGTATGAGCTAGCACTTTAGGAGGAATAACGGTTAGGAAAATTAGTCAGGTGAAGACTAAAATGGCAAATCAGGGTGCGGGGTTGAGTTGAGGCATGTCGCTAGGGGTGGTTGGGAGGCACCAATCTTTAGCTTAAAAGGCTAACGCTATACCCTGTTTAGCTTCTTAGCGAGGCGTCTTCAAGTATTAGAGATGATCAATTTTCAAAGTGTTCTAGGGGTACTGCTTCTACTACGATGGGTATAAAACTATGGTTAGCCCCACAAATTTCAGAGCATTGTCCGTAAAAGACCCCTGGTCGGGATGCGATGAAGGCTGTTTGATTCAGGCGGCCGGGGACTGCGTCTATTTTTACGCCTAGTGCTGGGACTGCTCAGGAGTGGAGAACGTCTTCAGCAGATACTAGGACTCGGATTGGGGATTCCACTGGGATTACTATTCGGTGGTCGGCTTCTAGGAGTCGAAATTGTCCGGGAGTTAGATCTTGTGTTGGGATTATGTAGGAGTCAAATCCGAGGTCTTCGTAGTCTGTATACTCGTAGCTTCAGTACCATTGATGTCCTATGGCTTTAATTGTGAGATGGGGGTCGTTAACTTCATCTATAAGGTAAAGAATGCGTAGAGAGGGGAGGGCAATTAGGATAAGAATAACTGCTGGAAGAACAGTTCAGATGATTTCAATTTCTTGGGAGTCCAGGATGTATTTATTGGTGAGTTTGGTGGAGACCATGGCCACAATGATGTAAAGTACTAGCGTGCTAATTAGGAACACAATTATTAAGGCGTGGTCGTGGAAATGAAGGAGTTCTTCTATAACAGGTGAAGCTGCATCTTGAAAGCCTAGCTGTGAGGGATGTGCCATTAAGTGTTCAAGACACGTGGGGTTTTAACCCACGATTCTGCCTTGACAAGGCAGTGTAATGTCTATTTTACTAGTGTCTTATGAAGAAAGTGACAGAGCGGTTATGTGGTTGGCTTGAAACCAACCTATGGGGGTTCAACTCCTCCCTTTCTCGTCAGTTTGATTGAACTTGAACGAATGCAGGTTCCTCGAATGTATGATAAGGGGGAGGGCAGCCATGTAATCATTCTACATTAGTTGTGGTGAGTTCTACTGCTAGTACTTCACGTTTTGCGGCAAATGCTTCTCAGATAATGAAGAGGAACATAATTACTGCTACTAGGGAGATGAGTGATCCAATGGAGGAGACAGTATTTCACAGGGTGTATGCATCGGGGTAGTCTGAATACCGTCGAGGTATTCCAGCTAGGCCTAGGAAGTGTTGGGGGAAGAAGGTTAGGTTTACTCCAATAAACATAATTCCAAAGTGGATTTTTGTTCAAGTGCTGTGGAGGGTGTATCCTGTAAATAGAGGGAATCAGTGGACAAAAGCAGCAACAATGGCGAAAACGGCTCCCATTGAAAGGACGTAGTGGAAGTGGGCAACTACGTAGTATGTGTCATGCAGGACGATGTCTAGGGAGGAATTAGCTAAGACGATGCCAGTTAGGCCTCCGACTGTGAAGAGGAAAATAAACCCTAGGGCTCAGAGAAGAGGCGTTTCTCATTTGATTGAGCCTCCGTGGAGGGTTGCAAGTCAGCTAAAGACTTTAACACCAGTAGGGATTGCGATGATTATGGTGGCAGATGTAAAATAAGCTCGTGTGTCTACGTCCATGCCGACTGTAAATATGTGATGGGCTCAGACAATAAACCCCAGAAGGCCGATTGCCATTATGGCTCACACCATACCCATGTAGCCAAATGGTTCTTTTTTACCAGAGTAGTAGGCAACAATGTGTGAGATTATTCCGAAGCCTGGAAGAATTAAAATGTAAACTTCTGGGTGGCCAAAGAATCAGAATAGGTGTTGGTAAAGAATTGGGTCACCTCCTCCAGCGGGGTCGAAGAAGGTGGTGTTAAGGTTTCGGTCTGTAAGAAGCATTGTAATGCCAGCAGCCAGGACGGGTAGGGAGAGCAGAAGAAGTACAGCAGTAATCAGGACTGCCCACACGAACAGAGGGGTTTGGTATTGGGAGATGGCAGGGGGTTTCATGTTAATAATAGTTGTAATGAAGTTGATAGCTCCAAGGATGGAAGAAATTCCTGCTAAGTGGAGAGAAAAAATGGTCAGGTCGACGGATGCCCCTGCATGGGCTAAGTTACCCGCCAGGGGTGGGTAAACGGTTCATCCCGTTCCGGCCCCAGCTTCTACTCCGGAAGAGGCAAGAAGGAGAAGGAAGGACGGTGGGAGTAGTCAGAAGCTCATGTTATTCATTCGAGGGAATGCTATGTCTGGGGCACCAATTATTAGTGGTACGAGTCAGTTTCCGAATCCTCCGATTATAATTGGCATTACTATAAAGAAAATTATTACGAATGCATGTGCTGTAACAATTACATTATAAATCTGGTCGTCTCCTAGGAGGGCGCCTGGTTGGCTTAGTTCTGCTCGAATGAGCAGGCTTAGGGCTGTGCCCACTATTCCGGCTCAGGCACCAAATACTAGATAGAGGGTGCCGATGTCTTTGTGATTGGTCGAGAAAAATCAACGTGTGATTGCCACAGGTAGGATGGCTGAGTTTTAAGCGGTGGATTGTAGCCCCATAAACAGAGGTTTGAATCCTCTTCTTACCAAGCCCCGAGGTGTTTTACATATTAGATTGCAAATCTAAAGAAGTAGGCTAACCCCCTACCGGGGCTTTTCCCCGCCTTTAGTCTCTTAATAGGCGGGGAAAAGGTAGATGGATGCTCGCTGGTTTGGGCGCTTAGCTGTTAACTAAGAGTTTGTAGGATCGAGGCCTGCCTATCTAGAAAGGCTTTAGCTTAATTAAAGTATCTGTTTTGCATGCAGAAGATGTGGGGTAATATCCCGCAAGTCTTATCAGGGGCTGGGAGACTTTCACTCCCGCTTAGGGCTTTGAAGGCCCTTGGTCTTGTACTATCCTAAGTCCCTTAGAGGGTTAATAGGGCAACTGCTGCTGGGGTGAGGGGTAATAAGGATAAGGTGGCTGTAGTTGAGACGGCTAGAGGTAGGGTTAGTTGTGTGGAGGGGAGGCGTCAGGGGGTAGTTCCGGTGAGATTGTTGGGGGATATGGTAAGGGTTATTGCGTATGTGAGGCGTAGGTAAAAATATAGGCTTAGGAGGGCAGTTAGGGCAGCTAGTGTGGCTGTAGGGGCGAGGCCTTGTTTGGTTAGTTCTTGGAGGATTAGTCATTTTGGTATAAATCCTGTTAGTGGGGGTAGACCGCCTAGTGAAAGGAGAATGAGTGGGGCAAGGGATGTGAGTATGGGGGCTTTTGCTCATGAGGTGGCGAGGGCATTAATGGTAGTTGATTTATTTAGTTTAAATACAAGGAATGTTGAGAATGTTATAATAAAGTACGTGAGAAGAGCCAACAGTGTAAGGGAGGGGGAAAATTGTAAGATTAGGATTATTCAGCCTAGATGGGCGATTGAGGAGTAGGCAAGGATTTTTCGTAGTTGGGTTTGGTTAAGACCACCTCAGCCCCCAACTAGGGTGGACATGAGTCCTAGAATAATTAAAATGGTTGAATTGGCCGGTTGAATTTGGAGAAGCAGGGCGAAAGGGGCAAGTTTTTGTCAGGTTGAGAGAATAAGGCCTGTGGTGAGGTCTAATCCTTGAAGGACTTCAGGTAGTCAGGCATGAACTGGGGCAAGGCCAATTTTTAATGCAAGGGCAAGGGTAATTAAGGTAACGGGGAGGGGGTGTGATATCTGTTGAATGTCTCATTGTCCGGTAAGTCAAGCATTAGTGGTGCTGGCAAAAAGTAGTATGGCGGCTGCGGTGGCTTGAGTAAGAAAGTATTTAGTAGTTGCTTCTACTGCTCGTGGGTGGTGGTGTTGGGCTATAAGTGGAATAATGGCGAGGGTATTTATTTCAAGTCCTATTCAGGCCAGGAGTCAGTGAGAGCTGGCAAAGGTGATTGTGGTTCCTAGGCCTAGTCCAAATAGCAGGGTGGCTAAGATGTACGGGTTCATTAGTAAAGGAAGGAGTTTAACCAACATGTTTGGGGTATGGGCCCAAAAGCTTAATTAGCTGACTTTACTAGGAAGTGGTGTAGTGGAAGCACTGAGAGTTTTGATCTCTCTAGGTAGGGTTCGAGTCCCTTCTTTCTAAGGAGTCGGGGGGACTTTAACCCCCATGGTTCACTCTATCAAAGTGGCCCTTTGGCTTCAGGCACAACTCCGGGGTTATAGTTGAGGGGGTAGTCCTGCGAATGCAATGGGAAGTGAAAGGTGTCAAATAACTAGGGATAGTGTGAGAGGTAGGAAGTTTTTTCAGATCAGGTGCATAAGCTGGTCGTACCGGAATCGGGGGTATGAGGCCCGAACTCAAAGGAATACGATTGAAAGGAGGGCGGCTTTAGTTATTAGGTTGGCTGCAGTGAGTTCTGGGATTGTTGGGATGTGTGCTGCGCCTAAGAAAAGGGTGGCGGAAAGTGTATTCATAAGTAAGATGTTGGCATATTCTGCTAGGAAGAATAGGGCAAAGGGGCCTCCTGCATATTCTACGTTGAAGCCTGATACTAGTTCTGATTCACCTTCAGTTAGGTCGAACGGTGCTCGATTGGTTTCTGCTAGGGTTGAAATGTATCATATAGCGGCTAAAGGCCAGGCTGGTAAGATCAATCAAACGCTTTCTTGGGCAATGTTGAAGGTTTGCAGGGTGAAGCCGCCGGTGAAGATAATGGCGTTTAAGAGGATGAGTCCGAGGCTAACTTCGTATGAGATGGTTTGCGCTACGGCTCGAAGGGCACCGATTAGGGCGTATTTTGAATTTGATGCTCAGCCTGAGCCTAGAATTGAATAGACTGCAAGGCTGGAGAGGGCTAAGATAAATAAGATACCTAAGTTTAGGTCAATTACTGGGTAGGGAAGGGGTATTGGGGCTCACAGGGTGAGGGCAAGTGTAAGGGCTAGCATCGGGGTTAGAAGGAAGAGAATGGGGGAAGAGGTTGAGGGGCGCACGGGTTCTTTAATAAATAGTTTCACTCCGTCGGCGATGGGTTGTAGGAGGCCGTAGGGTCCTACAATGTTTGGACCTTTTCGCAGTTGTATGTAGCCAAGCACTTTACGTTCAAGTAGGGTTAGAAAAGCAACGGCTAGAAGAACTGGAACAATGAAAGCTAGTGGGTTAATGATGTGGGTGATGAGTGTTGAGATCATAGTTAAGGAGAGGACTTGAACCTCTGTTGAAAGGGCTTAGGTCTTTTGCAGTAACCGGGCTCTGCCACCTTAACATGCCGTTTTCTTCGACACAGGGGCATGCCCTTTTGCCTATTTTAGTTGTTTTCATTAGGTGGGGGTGAGGCGTGCTTCAAGCATGGGCCTCTTCTTTTCGGTCCTTTCGTACTAGAAAAGATCATGTCATAGATAGAAACTGACCTGGATTACTCCGGTCTGAACTCAGATCACGTAGGACTTTAATCGTTGAACAAACGAACCCTTAATAGCGGCTGCACCATTAGGATGTCCTGATCCAACATCGAGGTCGTAAACCCCCTTGTCGATATGGGCTCTAAAAGGGGATTGCGCTGTTATCCCTAGGGTAACTCGGTCCGTTGATCGGCGTTGCCGGATCTTATTGGTCAGATATTCTGTTTGTTAGAGCGGGAGCTCTTAGTTGTAGGAGGAGTATTCCCATTCCACGTGGGGGTTTTTTGTTTCCCCGCGGTCGCCCCAACCAAAGACATTAGGGCAGGGTTCATCTGGTTTAATCCTTTATTTAGGAGTGTTTAACATGATCTGCCTGGGTGTCTAAAGCTCCATAGGGTCTTCTCGTCTTATGGTTTTATCCCCGCTTCTGCACGGGGAGATCAATTTCATTGACTTGAAAAAGGAGACAGCTAAGCCCTCGTTGTGCCATTCATACAGGTCTCCATTTAAAAGACAAGTGATTGCGCTACCTTCGCACGGTCAAAATACCGCGGCCGTTAAACTTATAGTCACAGGGCAGGCGGGACCTCTTATTTTTCAGCTTTGCAAGAGGCGATGTTTTTGGTAAACAGGCGAGGCTTCATGTGTTTGCCGAGTTCCTTCTCTTTCTTTTAGTCTTTCCTAGGGGGCACACCAGTGTGGGGTTAACGGTAGTGTTTTGAATGTTCTTCTGGTTGTTTGGTCTGTTGTTCAGTACCCTCTTTGTTTGGGGCCGTTAATGTTCGGTGGGGGGTCCGTTCCGATTTACACGTGTGCAAGGAGAGAGTTATATGCTCTCTTATTACTCATATTAGCATGATCACTCCCATGCTTGCATGGGATGGCCTGGTAGAAATAGGGGGTTAAGATAAAATTATCGGGATGAAGGGGGTAATAGGTATGTCTGAGCTTTAACGCTTTCTATAGGGATGGCTGCTTTTAGGCCCACCCAAACATTTTACCTTTGTTTTTATGATCTTTACCCTCCTGGAAAAGTTGTGTCTTGTTTCAAAGGGGCTGTACCCCCTTTGACTAACTCTCTCGGTTTCTTTAGGTGTCAGGAGGGGTCAAGACGGAAGTGAAGAAAGAAGCCGAGAGGCTGAACTTCTATCCAATTCTCAGGCAACCAGCTATAACTAGGTTCGGTAGGTCTGTCACCTCTACTCAAAGCTCTTCCCACTCTTTTGCCACAGAGACGGGTGTGCCCTATTAATAGGCTGTCTTGGAGTAGCTCACTTAGTTTCGGGGAATCAAACTAAAGTTCTCTTTGCTTGGGTTTTTCTAGCTAAATCATGATGCAAAAGGTACGAGCTTAAATCTCTGCTTTTTTGGGCTTTACTGGTTTGTTTCATTTCTCTTTCAGCGTTCCCTTGCGGTACTTTCTCTATTGCGCCACGTCCCCTTTTCTGTCGCCCATACTAGGGGGGTAAAATGGTTTGTTTAATGAAAATTTTGGTATATTTGGGGTATAAATAATGGTTTGTTGTTTTTGGTAGTGGGGGCTAGCTGTTGGGCGTCAGGGTGACCCGATTTGCACGGATGACTTCTCAGTGTAAGGGAGATGCTTTTCTGTCTTAGCTACACTCTGATTTTTCCAAGTACACCTTCCGGTACACTTACCATGTTACGACTTGCCTCCCCTTTGCGATTGTAGGGTTTTAGTTACTTTCATTTTTAGGCTTGGGGAGAGTGACGGGCGGTGTGTGCGCGCTTCAGGGCCAATTTCAGCGGAACACTCTATTTCCTGCTTACTGCTAAATCCTCCTTCAGATGTACATTTCAGTGCATCGTTCGTATTCACTGCATTAGGGAATGTAGCCCATTTCTTCCCCCTCCATACGCTACACCTCGACCTGACGTTTTGGGCTGTGCCAATTTTGCTTACTATAGGACCTTCACAGGGTAAGCTGACGACGGCGGTATATAGGCGGGAAAAACAAGGAAGGGTGAGGTTTAACGGGGGTTATCGGTTCTAGAACAGGCTCCTCTAGGTGGATCTAAAGCACCGCCAAGTCCTTTGGGTTTCAAGCTGATGCTCGTAGTTCCCAGGCGGATAGCAGGTGTAAGGTGCTATCGATGTTTAGGGCTAGGCATAGTGGGGTATCTAATCCCAGTTTGTACCATAGCTTTCGTGGGTTCAGGTGTTGTAAAGCCACTTTCGTGATTGTTCTTCTTACTCTCGGGTGCGTATAACAGCTTTGAGGGTATTCGGCTTTAGTATTCAGGTTATCTTAACCACTCTTTACGCCGGGGGCTATCAACTTGGGCCTCTCGTATAACCGCGGTGGCTGGCACGAGTTTTACCGGCCCTCTTAGCTTTGACTAAGTCAAGTTTTCACTTATGGCTTAATGTTTATCACTGCTGAGTTCCCTTGGGGGTGTGGCTAAGCAAGGTGTCGTGGGCTTAACTTAATGTGCCTGATACCAGCTCCTTGTTCCCGGGCAGGGAACTGTAGGGCATTCTCACAGGGGTGCGGATACTTGCATGTGTAAGTTTAGCTAAAGTTGATAGTAAAGTCAGGACCAAGCCTTTGTGCTTGCGGAGCTTTCTAGGGCCCATCTTAACATCTTCAGTGTTATGCTTTGATTAAGCTACGCTAGC